ATTACTGTAGCTTATGAAAAGCATAACATTGAAGATGTTAAGATGGGTTTTAATCGACTCCAGTAATAAACGGATCGGAAGCCGTGATAGGATCGGAAGCCGTGATAGGTGAGCTGCTGAAGGTGTCGCATTCTCCCAGGCCCTAAAGGGGCCCCCCACCATTTTTTATTTAGGGGCTTGAAGGGGATTTTAAGCGTTATTAGACTCATGGCCTAATTTTTAGTCTGTGGGGGGGTAGGGGGGGCTACCGAAATTTTCAATTTTCGGCGTTTAAATTTTCAATTTTGGATATGCACTTGCATATACTAATGAGTTGTGAAAATTCCCATTTTTGATGACAGGTTTAACAGCTGTTTTAAAAAAAAACCGGCGGGGAATAGGCCTGCATCCACACAGGCCCCCCGAACGGGTTATGGTATAGAACGCGCCGACAAGGCGCCTAACTATTACTCTTTACTTATTTGGAATAGTGATTAATAAAATTTTATGCCTTATGTAGGGGTTATCTTTAAGAGTAGGGATATCTACCCTACCCATAAATGTTGATTGCCGGGGATGGACTTGAAGTAGAGCTAATTGCTTGTTTTTCAGGATGAGTCACATTATCTATAGTACTACTTAAAAGTTAGGTCCTTTCAGTAATTTCTGCTAGCTGTTTGTTTGGCCTTATTTTGTGGCAGAGACTGGCAAAAAGGCGCAAGTTGCGTGAAAGTTCCGGTAGGTATTAAGCTACTTCTTCAGACTTGCAATCTGATGTGCTATCACCGCAGAACTTTTAGGGGTACTTTTATTGTTTAGAATATTGGGAGTCGAACCCAACCTTAAGAGTTCAAAACTCTTTGTGCTTCCTCTACACAATGTTCTAAGTAAAGTTAAACCTTTTGGTGGTTAGATACCACCCTTTGCTAATGCACCCCTTTCTTTTAGCGGGCTTTGTTTCTGTATTAGGGTTAGGAACAACTCTAACTTTTTCAAGCTCTCATTGGTTTCTCGCATGGATGGGACTTGAGATAAATACACTTGCTATCCTTCCTCTTATAGTTTGGAATCATCATCCTCGTGGGGTAGAGGCGGCTACAAAGTATTTTTTAACTCAGGCGACGGCTGCCGCTTTGCTTTTATTTGCTAGTTTAACTAATGCGTGGCTTGTGGGGGAGTGGTCTATTAATGAGATAGCTCACCCTATTGCTGCGGTGGTAGTTTTGTTTGCGTTAGCTCTTAAGGTGGGTCTTGCACCATTGCATTTTTGGCTTCCAGAGGTGTTACAGGGACTACCTTTGGGGGTAGGGCTGATTCTTTCTACCTGGCAGAAGTTTGCACCTTTTGTTTTACTGGTGCAAGTTGCGCCGTTGGTTAATTCACACCTACTTCTTGGGCTAGGTTTAGTTTCAGTTGTAACGGGGGGTTGAGGAGGCTTAAATCAAACGCAGCTTCGGAAGATTTTGGCTTATTCTTCTATTGCTCATTTAGGTTGGATAGCTATAATTGTTCAGTTTATACCATCAGTTGCGGTCTTGGCTCTTCTTTTGTATGTTGTGATGACATCTACAGTTTTCCTTGCTTTTATCTTGTTTGGTTGTGTTGATTTAAATGGTTTAGCTGATTCTTGGGCTAAGTCTTCAGTTTTAGCTGGAATACTTGTATTAGCTCTACTTTCCTTAGGGGGCTTGCCTCCACTCTCAGGTTTTATGCCTAAGTGGCTTGTGATTAATGAGATGGTATTGCAGGGATTTATGTTAAGTGCAATGATTGCTGCATTTTCTGCGTTGTTGAGCCTATATTTTTATTTACGGGTTTGTTATGTGGTTTCTTTAACATCTTCACCAAAGATGGTTAAGGCTATTTCTTTGCGGTTTACTTCTTTAAGCCCCCACTTTTTCGTGGCGATTATGCTTGTGTTGGGACTTGGAGTTTTGCCTCTCACGCCTATTTTCAGCTGCTTTATTTAGGGGCGGATTTTTTGTATTTAGACTTTGGGTTTTATTAGTGCTAAATTTTGGTGTTTCATTGGGTTTTCCGATTTGTAGTTGTGTATTATTATTTTGGGTTTGGTAGGAAGGGGATATAAGCCCCTGTATGTGGGATTACAATCCACCGCCTAAACTCGGCCATCCAACCGTTCTGTAACACATAAAAGTGTTGCAATTGGTATTTGTTATATTGGTAATTTCTTCAGGAATTGCTTAAATGTTAAAAATGGTTTTTGATTTACGCCGAAGCCCATTTTGTCACTGTATAAAGGTGGAATTTTTGAATTTTTCGCCTCATCAGGCTTAAAAGGTGGGTTAGGTTTATTGATTTTTATGCCAAGTCCATTTTGTCCCTGCGTATAAAGGTGAAGTTTCTTGAGTGTTAAATTTTTAGTCTGTGGGGGGGTAGGGGGGGCTACCGAAATTTTCAATTTTCGGCGTTTAAATTTTCAATTTTGGATATGCACTTGCATATACTAATGAGTTGTGAAAATTCCCATTTTTGATGACAGGTTTAACAGCTGTTTTAAAAAAAAACCGGCGGGGAATAGGCCTGCATCCACACAGGCCCCCCGAACGGGTTATGGTATAGAACGCGCCGACAAGGCGCCTAACTATTACTCTTTACTTATTTGGAATAGTGATTAATAAAATTTTATGCCTTATGTAGGGGTTATCTTTAAGAGTAGGGATATCTACCCTACCCATAAATGTTGCTGTGAGATTCGTTTTAGGTTATTTTGATTTATGTTAAGGACTTAGGTTAAATTAAACCACAGGTTTTCAAAGCCTTAATTGGGAGTTCAAATCTCTCAGACCTTGGATATTATTGGACAAATTTGTAGTGATCACTACCATTTTGTCCCTACTTGTGGCACTCACCCGTTGGCTATTTTCAACTAACCATAAAGATATTGGCACCCTTTATTTAGTATTTGGTGCTTGAGCCGGCATAGTCGGCACAGCTCTTAGTTTATTAATTCGTGCGGAATTAAGTCAGCCGGGCGCTCTTCTAGGAGATGACCAAATTTATAATGTCATTGTTACTGCACATGCGTTTGTGATGATTTTCTTTATAGTAATACCTATTATAATTGGGGGTTTTGGTAACTGGCTAATCCCTCTTATAATCGGGGCGCCTGATATGGCTTTTCCTCGAATAAATAACATGAGTTTCTGGCTTCTTCCTCCATCCTTTCTTCTTCTGTTGGCTTCATCAGGTGTGGAGGCTGGGGCTGGAACAGGTTGGACTGTTTACCCTCCTCTTGCTGGAAACTTGGCTCATGCAGGGGCATCTGTTGATCTAACCATCTTCTCTTTACATTTGGCGGGTATCTCCTCAATTTTGGGGGCTATTAATTTTATTACCACTATTGTTAATATAAAGCCTGCGGGAATATCTCAGTATCAGACTCCTTTATTTGTATGAGCGGTTCTTGTTACTGCTGTTCTTCTTCTTTTGTCGCTGCCAGTATTGGCTGCTGGTATTACAATGCTTTTGACAGATCGGAACTTAAACACAACGTTTTTTGATCCGGCAGGAGGAGGGGATCCTATTCTTTACCAACACTTATTTTGATTCTTTGGGCATCCTGAGGTGTACATTCTTATTTTGCCTGGTTTTGGTATGATTTCTCATATTGTTGCATATTATTCAGGTAAGAAAGAACCTTTTGGGTATATGGGGATAGTATGAGCTATGATGGCGATTGGGCTCTTAGGTTTTATTGTATGAGCCCATCATATGTTTACGGTAGGGATAGATGTAGATACACGGGCTTATTTCACCTCAGCTACGATAATTATTGCAATTCCTACTGGGGTTAAGGTTTTTAGTTGGCTAGCAACCCTTCATGGAGGATCCATTAAGTGGGAAACACCTCTCTTGTGGTCTTTGGGTTTCATTTTCCTTTTTACAGTTGGTGGACTAACAGGGATCGTTTTAGCTAACTCTTCTTTAGATATTGTTCTTCATGATACTTATTATGTGGTAGCTCATTTCCATTACGTTTTGTCTATAGGTGCTGTATTTGCTATTATGGCTGCGTTTGTTCACTGATTCCCTCTTTTTACGGGTTACACTCTTCATGAAAAGTGGACTAAGGCTCATTTTGGGATTATATTTTTAGGGGTAAATTTAACTTTCTTCCCTCAACATTTCCTTGGACTTGCAGGGATGCCTCGGCGGTATTCAGACTACCCTGATGCTTATACGTTTTGGAATACGGTTTCTTCAGCTGGGTCCTTGGTTTCATTAATTGCAGTAGTAATGTTTTTGTTCATTCTTTGAGAAGCGTTTGCTGTTAAACGGGTGGTTCAGTCTGTTGAATTAACAACTACAAATATTGAGTGGCTTCATGGGTGTCCTCCGCCTTATCATACATTTGAAGAGCCCGCATTTGTTCAGGTTTTAGGGGAGTAAGTAAGAAGTAAGAAATTGGTCCCCTTGGGCTAGTTTTAGGTTAGTTGCAGGGTCACCTTGCCGAAGTATTAGTAAAAGTTATTACTCTGTTTTGTCATAACAGCACTGTGGGTGAGAGACCTTCATATTTCAATGTATTTTTAAGGCGGCCTTTACAGCAGAAACAGAATTTGGGCCTCTGGCCTTTACTGCCTTAGATTTATTAAAGCTTCCTATGATAGGAGGCGGTTTATTAGTAGCGTTGATTTTAATCCTTTTATTTGACCTGGAGATTGCGCTTCTTTTGCCTTTCCCTGGGGGTGTTCAATTGGTTAGTCTTTTTGTACATTCCTTTTAATGATGCTTTTTATAGTTGTTTTAGTTACTTTAATAGACGTCATAGAAGAACTTGTCTATGACTTGGTGTGAGTTCATGGCGGATATGAGTTAGCGGAATGGCTGGCCAGTCTACAAAAAAGACTTGATTTCGGCCAAAATCATGATTTATTTCATGCTGCATTACGATTACTTTGCATTTTAGCTTTATTATTCCTGTTTGCTGTTTCCTTGGGAGTGGGAGGGAGGAATTCTCTAACATATATTTATTTGTTTGGCGGGGTCTATTCTTTATGTTGACATAGGCCCATTTTTTGTGTTTGGCGGGGTCTATTCTTTATGTTGACATAGGCCCATTTTTTGTGTTTGGCGGGGTCTATTCTTTATGTTGACATAGGCCCATTTTTTGTGTTTGGCGGGGCCACCTAGAAAACTCATATAGAATAACTACTATACTAGAAAGAAATTGTCTTTTTCTACTGCTTTTGGTTGGGGCGACCAAGGAGGAAAAACAAGCCTCCATGTGGAATGAGAGTATTTCTCTTACAGCTATGGCTTACCTGTCCACAACAGTACCTGACTTTAGTGATCCGGCTTAAAGGCCGATCAGCGAACCAAGTTACCCTGGGGATAACAGCGCAATCCTTTCCAAGAGTTCTTATCGACGAAGGGGTTTATGACCTCGATGCTGGATCAGGACATCCTGATGGTGTAGCCGCTATTAAGGGTTCGTTTGTTCAACGATTAAAGTCCTACGTGATATGAGTTCAGACCGGAGTAATCCAGGTCAGTTTCTATCTATAAAGTGATCTATCCTAGTACGAAAGGACCGGAGAGAAGAGGCCTCTGCATGAAGTAAGCCTAACCCCCAATTAATGAAGTCAACTAAAATGGGAAGGGGGCATATTTAGACTTGTCATAGATAATGGCAGGGAAGTGAGATGTGTACGATCAAGAGGTCGTATAGAATATTGGCTTGATGCCAACTTAAAGAGGTCAAACTCTACTTCCCTACAATAAGGGCGTAATTGAGCCCAGGCCCTGTTGACATGGGCCCATTTGTGTTCTTGTCAGCCCGGTCTCTGCCCCCATTTTTTCTTTTCCAGCATTATAATTTGAGTAATAGGTTGATTTAGTAAGGGGGTTGAAGCAATTACTGTAAAACTAGACGACGTTTGGTCGAGAAAGGAAGGAATTGAACCCCCTTGGGCTGATTTCAAATCAGTTGCATGGCCTTTCTGCCACTTTCTTCATAATTTGGTTGTATGGCTTGTTTGATGGCCTATCCCTTGCAGTTAGGGTTTCAAGATGCAGCCTCGCCTGTTATAGAGGAGCTGCTTCACTTTCATGACCATGCACTAATGATTGTGATTTTGATTAGTGTATTAGTGCTATATATTATTGTTGCTATGGTGTCTGCTAGTTTAACTAACAAGTACATTTTAGACTCACAGGAGATTGAAGTGGTTTGAACTATTTTACCTGCTATTATTCTTATTTTAATTGCTTTGCCTTCTCTTCGAATTCTTTATTTAATGGATGAAATTAATGATCCTCATTTAACTATTAAGGTAATAGGGCATCAGTGGTATTGAAGTTATGAGTATACTGATTACAGCGTGCTCGAGTTTGATTCTTATATGGTTCCTACGCAAGATTTATTTTCTGGTCAGTTTCGCTTGCTGGAAACAGATCACCGAATAGTAGTGCCTGCTGAGTCTCCTGTGCGTATGTTGGTGTCGGCTGAAGATGTGATTCATTCTTGGGCTGTTCCCGCTTTGGGTGTAAAGATAGATGCTATTCCTGGGCGGTTAAATCAGACTGCTTTTATTGCGTCTCATCCAGGGGTATTTTATGGTCAGTGCTCTGAGATTTGTGGGGCTAATCATAGTTTCATGCCTGTTGTGGTTGAGGCTTCACCCTTAGAGGACTTTGTAAACTGAATTTTTACTTTGTCTCAAGAGGAGTCATTAGGAAGCTAAAATAGAGGTAGCTTTGGCCTTTTAAGCCAATGAATGAGGGCTTCTAATCCTCCTTAATGTTATGCCTCAGTTGGATCCCGCACCTTGACTCTCTATTCTCTTATTTACATGGCTTGTTTTTATAGCCATTATTCCTTCTAAAGTGTTAGGTCATGAATTTCCTAATGAACCAACTTTAAATACTGAGAAAGTTAAAACTAAATCTTGAAACTGACCATGACATTAAGCTTTTTCGATCAATTTTTAAGTCCTACTTTATTGGGTGTATCTTTAATTGTTTTGGCTTTAGTTCTTCCGTGAGTTCTTGTTCCTACTCCGTCTAAACGATGATTACCTAATCGTTTTATGGTTTTTCAGGGTTGATTTGTTAACCGTTTTACGCAACAGTTATTATTACCTCTTAATTTAGGGGGTCATAAGTGAGCAGTTATTTTAACTTCTATGATATTGTTTCTTATTACGCTCAATCTTTTAGGTCTATTACCATATACTTTTACTCCTACTACTCAGCTGTCTTTAAATTTAGGTTTGGCAGTACCTCTTTGGCTTGCAACTGTTATTATTGGAATACTAAATCAGCCAGCTCATTCTTTAGCTCACCTTCTTCCAGAGGGGACACCTGTTCTTTTAATCCCTGTATTAATTATTATTGAGACAATTAGTTTATTCATCCGTCCTATCGCGCTGGGAGTTCGATTAACAGCTAATTTGACAGCGGGTCATCTTTTGATTGGTTTAATTTCGACTGCTGCGGTTGTTCTTTTACCTATTATACCCTCAGTAGCTATTCTAACTACGGGGGTTCTTTTTCTTTTAACTTTGTTAGAGATTGCGGTTGCTATGATTCAAGCGTATGTTTTTGTTCTTCTTTTAAGTCTATATTTGCAAGATAACGTGTAATGGCTTATCAGGCTCATATATATCACATAGTGGATCCTAGTCCATGGCCTCTTGTCGGCGCGTTGGGTGCGCTTATAATAACATCAGGTCTTGCAGTTTGATTTCATTTTCATTCAATAATTGTTATAACGGTGGGTTTAGTTGTTGTTCTTTTAACAATACTTCAATGATGGCGGGATATTGTTCGGGAGGGAACCTATATAGGGTACCATACTCCTCCTGTTCAAAAGGGGTTACGATATGGGATGGTTCTTTTTATTACGTCTGAGGTATTTTTCTTTTTAGGCTTCTTTTGGGCTTTTTATCATGCGAGTTTAGCTCCAACACCTGAGTTAGGTGGGGTTTGACCTCCTACAGGGGTTTCTGCTCTTGATCCTTTTGAGGTGCCTCTTCTTAATACCGCGGTTCTTCTTGCTTCGGGCGTTACTGTTACATGAGCTCATCATAGTTTAATGGATGGGAATCGAACGGAGGGGATTAGTTCATTGGCTTTAACTCTTTTATTAGGGTTTTATTTTACTTTCCTTCAGGCAATGGAATATTATGAGGCGCCTTTTACAATTGCTGATGGGGTTTATGGTTCAACTTTCTTTGTTGCGACTGGTTTTCATGGTCTTCATGTTATTATTGGTTCTTTATTTTTAGCTGTTTGTCTATTTCGGCAGGTGTTTCATCATTTTACATCTGGGCATCATTTTGGGTTTGAGGCTGCTGCGTGGTATTGACATTTTGTAGATGTTGTGTGGCTTTTCTTGTATGTTTCTATTTATTGATGAGGGGCATAATTTAAGTTTTCTAGTACAAAGTAGTATAAATGACTTCCAATCATTAGGTCTTGGTTTGAGTCCAGGGAAAATTATATGAATATGATTGTAACAGTAATCATAATTACTTCTCTTTTGGCTGCTATTCTTACAGTTGTGTCTTTTTGATTGCCTCAGATAACTCCGAATGCTGAGAAGCTTTCTCCTTATGAGTGTGGGTTTGATCCTCTTGGCTCTGCTCGTTTGCCCTTCTCTCTCCGGTTCTTCCTCGTGGCTATTTTATTTCTTTTATTTGATCTAGAGATTGCGCTTCTTTTGCCTCTTCCCTGGGGTGTTCAATTGGTTAGTCCTTTTTGTACATTTATTTGAATGGCAGTAGTTCTAATTTTACTTACTTTAGGTCTTGTTTATGAGTGAGTTCAAGGCGGACTTGAGTGAGCGGAATGGGTGGCTAGTCTATAATAAGACTTTTGATTTCGGCTCAAAGAATCATGATTTATTTCATGGCTGCCTTATGACTCCTTTGCATTTCAGCTTTACTGTGGCTTTCATTTTTGGCTTTTTGGGTTTAGTGTGTAATCGTGTACATCTTCTGTCTGCGCTACTTTGTTTAGAGGGGATAATGCTTTCTCTTTATATTGCTCTTGCTTTGTGAGCATTACAGGTAGAGATGGTAAGTTTTTCTTGTGCGCCTTTATTTATGTTGGCTTTTTCTGCTTGTGAGGCAAGTGCTGGGTTGGGTCTTTTAGTGGCGACTTCTCGGACTCATGGGACAGATCGGCTGGCAAATATAAGTCTCTTACGATGTTAATGGTTTTAGTTCCAACAGTGTTGATTTACTTAACAATCTGGTTGTCTCCGGTTAAATGATTTTGGTCTTTTACTCTTTTACAAAGTCTAGTGGTTGCTTTTATAAGTTTAACTTGGTTTAGTGAGCTGTCTGGGATAGAGTGGCTTATTTCTTCTTCTTATTTGGCATGTGATCCTCTCTCTTTATCTCTTCTTGTTCTTTCATGTTGGCTTTTGCCTTTAATAATTCTTGCGAGTCAAAATCATGTATCTTTAGAGCCTGTAAATCGACAGCGTGTATATCTTAGTTTGTTGGTTTCATTACAATTGTTTCTTATTTTTGCTTTTGGTGCTACTGAAGTAATCATATTTTATGTTATGTTTGAGGCTACACTTCTACCGACTCTCTTTATTATTACTCGTTGGGGGAAACAGACGGAGCGTTTAAGTGCGGGGACATTTTTCTTGTTTTTTACCTTGGTGGGGTCTCTCCCTCTTTTAGTTTCTCTCTTCTTTCTTCAAAAGAGTATGGGCACGTTATCTCTTTTAACACTTCAGTTCAATACACCTTTACTTCTCACAACGTGGGCGGATGTTTTATGGGGGTTTTGTTGTCTTGCTGCATTTCTTGTAAAGTTGCCTCTTTATGGGGCTCATTTATGGCTTCCTAAGGCTCATGTAGAGGCTCCCATTGCTGGTTCAATGGTACTAGCTGCGGTTCTTCTAAAGTTGGGGGGTTACGGGATAATGCGGGTAATTCCTCTGTTGGACCCTGTAATAAGTTATCTTGCATATCCTGTCATTGCTTTAGCTCTATGAGGTATTGTTGTTACTGGTGTTATTTGTTTGCGTCAAACGGATTTAAAATCTTTAATTGCTTATTCTTCTGTAGGGCATATAGGTTTAGTTGTTGGAGGGGTACTAATTCAAACTCCTTGGGGGCTTTCAGGGGCGTTAATTCTTATGATTGCTCATGGGTTAACGTCATCTGCGCTGTTTTGTTTGGCTAATGTGGGTTATGAGCGGACTCATAGCCGGACTATACTTTTTGCTCGAGGAATACAGATAATCCTTCCTTTAATAGCTACATGGTGATTTATTGCTAGTCTAGCAAATCTTGCTTTTCCTCCATTCCCAAATTTAATGGGGGAGCTTTTGATTATCGCGTCAATGTTTAATTGATCTTGTTGGACGTTTTTATTAACAGGGGTGGGAACATTAATTACTGCTGCTTATTCTCTTCATCTTTTTATAACTTCTCAGTGGGGCCAATTCCCCGATTATGCTTTAGTTTTAGAGCCATCACACACGCGAGAGCACTTACTTCTTGTTCTTCATCTTTTACCTGTTTTGCTTTTGATTTGGGAGCCTGAGTTGATTTGAGGGGTTTGTTTTTGTAGGTATAGTTTAATAAAAACGTTAGGTTGTGATTCTAAAGAAAGAGGTGAAAATTCTCTTACTTACCGAGGGAGGCCCGATGGCTGCCGAAAACTGCTAATTTACTGTTCTGGGGTTAAACCCCCTGGCTCTCTTGTTTGTAAAGGATACTAGTTCATCTGTTGGTCTTAGGAACCAAAGATTCTTGGTGCAAATCCAAGTATAAACTATGTGCTCTTCTATTGTTTATTCTATTCATGGTCTAGTATTAACTTTTGTTTTTCTTGTTTTGCCTCTTTTAGCATCGTTTATTCCTGGGTTAAAGAAAAAGGGCTGGGCGTTGGTTCGTGTTAAGAGTGCTGTCAAGATTTCATTTTTTATAAGCTTGATTTCCCTCTTTGTCTTTTTAAATGAGGGTGTAGAGGCTGTTGTAATTAGTTGGCAGTGGATAAACACTCTTATATTTGATGTTGGTGTAAGTTTTAATTTTGATAAGTATTCTATTCTCTTTACTCCTATTGCTCTTTATGTAACTTGGTCAATTTTAGAATTTGCTTCATGGTATATATCTTCTGATCTGGATAGTGACCGGTTCTTTAAATATCTCCTCTTTTTTCTTGTGGCGATGGTTCTTTTGGTGACTGCTAATAATATATTTCAACTATTTATTGGTTGGGAGGGGGTTGGAATTATGTCTTTTCTTCTCATTGGTTGATGGTATGGTCGAGCGGATGCTAATATAGCTGCATTACAAGCGGTATTATATAATCGGGTAGGAGATATTGGATTACTTTTAAGTATAATTTGGCTGGTAATAAATTTGGGTTCGTGAGAGATACCAGAGATGTATGCTGTTTCTAAGGATGTAGATTTAACATTACCCCTATTGGGACTGGTATTGGCGGCTACTGGAAAATCTGCGCAGTTTGGGCTCCATCCTTGGCTGCCTTCTGCTATAGAGGGTCCAACTCCTGTTTCTGCATTGCTGCATTCTAGTACAATAGTTGTTGCGGGGATTTTTTTATTAATCCGGCTTAGTCCGCTGATGGAGGGGAATTCTGGGGTTCTTACTGTTTGTCTTTGTTTGGGGGCTTTTACAACGGTTTTTACTGCTGTCTGCGCGTTGACTCAAAATGATATTAAAAAGATTGTTGCTTTTTCTACTTCTAGTCAATTGGGGTTAATAATGGTAACAATTGGTCTTAACCAGCCTCAACTTGCGTTTTTACATATCTGTACGCATGCCTTTTTTAAGGCGATATTATTTTTATGTTCCGGTTCTATTATTCATAGTTTGGATAATGAGCAGGACATTCGGAAAATGGGGGGGCTTTATAAACTTGCTCCTTTTACTTCTATTTGTATTACTGTGGGTAGTCTTGCTCTAACTGGGACACCTTTTTTAGCAGGCTTCTTTTCAAAAGACGCTATTATTGAAGCCTTGAATGTATCTTATTTAAATGTTTGGGCCTTGGCGCTTACGCTGCTTGCTACTTCTTTTACGGCGGTGTATAGTACTCGTATAATTTTTCTTGTTTGTATAGGCGCTCCGCGTTTCCCTGCATTTTCACCTATTAATGAAAAAAGCCCTTCAATTGTTAGCGCTCTTAAACGGCTGGTTGGGGGAAGTATTTTGGCTGGATTACTTCTTGTGTCTAACTTTCTTCCTGGCACAAGTCCTGTGATAACTATGCCTTTTCTTCTTAAGCTAAGTGCGCTGGGTGTTTCTGTTCTAGGGGTATTATTTGCGTTGGAGTTGGGGATTTTGACGAGTAAACAGTATAAGATGATACCAAATCTTTCTGCTTATGGGTTTTCTAATATGTTAGGCTTTTTTCCTGGTAATGTTCATCGATTTTCACCTAAATTAAGTCTTGCTTTTGGGCAAGTTATTGCTAGTCAAACGCTTGATTTGGCTTGACTTGAAAAAGTGGTTCCTAAAGCTGCTACTTCTGTTCATCTCCCTATAATTAAAGGGGTTGGTGCGTTTCAGCAGGGTTTAATTAAAGATTATCTGGGAATTACTTTCCTGACAATTTTTGTTCTGCTTTTGGTTGTTTTAGATAGTTAGTGAGCTTATATAAATTAGGATATAAATTATTTTTAGCGGCCTTAGTATTTCAGAACGAAAAGAATATAATTCTTGCCTGGGGTTTAACCAGGACTAGTGGTATGAAAAACCACCGTTGTAATTCAACTACAAAAACTTATGGCCAGTCTTCGCAAAGCCCACCCCCTACTTCAGATTGCAAATGGTGCGCTTGTGGACCTTCCTGCACCCGTTAACATTTCCGCCTGATGAAATTTCGGTTCCCTTCTTGGGTTCTGTTTAGTCTCTCAAGTTATTACAGGCTTATTTTTAGCTATACATTATACTTCCGACATCTCTACTGCTTTTTCATCTGTTACTCATATCTGTCGTGATGTTTCTTACGGTTGGTTAGTTCGAAGCATACATGCTAATGGTGCTTCCTTCTTTTTCATTTGTTTGTATTTGCATATTGGGCGAGGGCTTTATTATGGTTCTTATCTATATAAAGAGACTTGGAATATTGGTGTAGTGCTTTTCCTTTTAACTATGATGACTGCTTTTGTGGGGTATGTTCTTCCATGAGGGCAGATATCTTTCTGAGGTGCTACTGTAATTACTAATCTTCTTTCTGCTGTTCCTTATTCTGGGGAGACGTTAGTACAGTGAATTTGAGGAGGGTTTTCAGTAGATAGCGCGACTCTTACGCGGTTTTTCGCGTTTCACTTTCTACTGCCTTTTGTTGTTATTGGTGCTACTGTTCTTCATTTTCTGTTTTTGCATGAGACAGGGTCAAATAACCCTGCTGGTTTAAATTCTGATGCGGATAAGATTCCCTTTCACTCTTTCTTTTCTATTAAGGATCTTTTGGGGTTTGCTGTAATCCTTTTAGCTTTGACAATATTTGCACTTTTTGCGCCTAATGCTCTTGGGGATCCTGATAATTTTGTGCCTGCAAATCCTTTAGTTACTCCACCACATATTAAGCCAGAGTGGTATTTCTTGTTTGCTTATGCTATTCTTCGGTCTATCCCTAATAAATTAGGGGGAGTATTGTCTCTTCTGTTTTCCATTTTAATTCTCATGTTGGTTCCTATTCTTCATACGTCGAAACAGCGTGGGTTAACTTACCGACCTTTCTCACAAATACTTTTCTGAGCACTTGTTGCGGATGTGTTGATTCTTACGTGAATTGGGGGGATGCCTGTGGAGGCTCCTTATATTGTTATTGGACAATTGGCGTCCGTTTTTTATTTCTCAATTTTTCTATTAATCGGCCCTGTAGTGGGTTGGTTAGAAAACTCCATTATTAAGGGTTAGAGGGCTTTAGTAGCTTAGTGTAAGAGCGCCGGTTTTGTAATCCGGAGGTTGGAGGTTTAATCCCTCCCTAGAGCCAATTAAGCAGTGGTTTTATGGGCTGTTTGATTTTATGGCATTCCTAAGTGCACTTATTTGTACTTTTAGTACCTTGGTCCCGGTATTGTTGGCAGTGGCATTTCTTACACTGCTCGAGCGGAAGGTCTTAGGTTATATACAGCATCGAGTGGGTCCTAATGTTGTGGGGCCTTGGGGGTTATTTCAGCCCATCGCAGATGGGGTTAAGCTCTTTACTAAAGAGCCGGTGTCACCATCTACTGCAACCCCTCTTATATTTTTAGTTACTCCTTCTTTGGCTCTTACTCTTGCATTAACTCTCTGGGTTCTTCTTCCGATGCCTTATTCTATGGTTGATTTAAATCTTGGTATTCTTTTTATTCTTGCGATCTCTAGTATAGCTGTATATGCTATTTTAGGGGCTGGTTGGGCCTCAAATTCAAAGTATGCTTTAATTGGGGCTTTACGGGCTGTTGCGCAAACTGTCTCTTATGAGGTCTCCCTTGGGTTAATTCTTTTAAGTGTTATTATTCTTACTGGGGGCTTTACTTTGCCTACTTTTAATGTGGTTCAAGAAGCAGTTTGGTTAGTTTTACCTGCTTGGCCTTTGGCTGTGATGTGGTATATCTCGACTTTGGCTGAGACTAATCGGGCGCCGTTTGATCTTACAGAGGGTGAATCGGAATTGGTTTCTGGGTTTAATGTTGAGTATGCGGCAGGACCTTTTGCGCTGTTCTTTCTTGCAGAGTATGCTAATATTTTATTAATAAATACTCTCTCTGCGGCTCTTTTTGTTGGGGCAGCTCATATTCCTACTCTTTCAGGGCTTGCTACTGTTAATTTGATAATTAAGGCGGCGGCATTTTCAGTTTTATTTCTTTGGGTTCGGGCTTCTTATCCCCGTTTTCGGTATGATCAGCTAATACATCTAATTTGAAAGAGCTTTCTCCCCATCACATTGGTTCTTCTTTTGTTATACGTTGCTCTCCCGGTTGCGTTTGCAGGGTTGCCTCCGCAATATTAATTTCGTGAGATGAGACCGTGCCTGAATGTCTAAGGGCCACTTTGATAGAGTGGATCATGGGGGTTGAACTCCCTCCAGTCTCCTGAAGCACAGTAAGCTAGTATTAAGCTTTTAGGCCCATGCCCTAAATACAGTAGTGAAATTCTACTCTTTGCTAAAGAGATCATTGAAGGGTTCAAGTTTAGGTAAGGTGATTAAAGTGGCAGAGTCCGGTAACTGCAAAAGGTCTAAGCCCTTTCTTCCAGGGGTTCAAATCCTCTCTTTAGTAGGCCCCCTATAGGACGGGGGAGAGTTTGGGTAGGCAGAGGTTCAGTGGTTGGACGCTTAGCTGTTAACTAAGAGCTTGAGGGATCAAAGCCCTCCTGCCTATGAGGTAAGGCCTTATCTTAATTAAAGTGTCTGGGTTGCATTCAGATGATGTGGGTGAAAGTCTTGCAGGTCTTAGAGTTGATGGGGGGAGGTGTATTACACCGCTCGTAGAGAGCCTCGTACTAACCCTCGGGTTAGTTCAAGGACCACGAATAGGGTTAGGAGTAGCACACCTGCACATAGTACTAGTATTTCGCCTCCTCATGAGTATAGGAGGGCTACGCCATTGGTGTCTCCTTGTAGTATGGAGAGTTCTTTGAGTTCATCTATTGTAGTTCAGAAGATTTGGTGTGTATTTTCAAAACAACTTGTTGTGCTTGCTGCTACTACTAAGTAGATATACACATTGGGTGCTACTGGTTGTTCCCCCCAGCTTTCTGGGAAAGGCTCTGCGGCTAATGCTGCAGAATAGGCAAACACTACTAGTATGCCTCCTAGGTAAATTAGAAATAACACTAGAGACAGAAAAGAGCTCCCATGTTCAATTAAAATACTGCAGGTTGCACCTGCAGCTATAACTAGGCCTAGGGCAGCAAAGTAGGGGGCAGGGTTGGATGCTGCGCCTACTAGCCCTAGAATGAGTCCGAATAAGAACAGGAAGATGAGATAGGTCATATAGTTTTGTTCGAATTTAATCGGAGTATATAGCAAAACTTTGTTGGAATATTTGGTTTCTATGCCTAATTTCACCTGTATAATTGTGTGATTTTGTCAGATAGAAGAGATTTACACTCTTATCCTTAGTCTCCAAAACTAAGATCCTGGAATTAGACTACTTTCTGTTTAATATTTTCTAGCAAAGAGTAGAATTTCACTACTGTATTTAGGGCATGGGCCTAAAAGCTTAATACTAGCTTACTGTGCTTTTAGGTGGTTGGCTGTTGTATATAATTAAGATTTAAAAGCCTATTTAGGTTCTGTCGTAGGAGATAGAATGGGGTTGGTTATGTGTTGGTATACACTGTGAGTATATTTAGAGGGTTAAAGGCCTCTACCAACAGAAAGGTTTATTCCTGGCTTTATTATCGGCTTAAACAGAGATTACACATGCAAGTTTCCGCTCCCCCGTGAGTATGCCCTTTATTCTTATTAAGAATTTACGGAGCTGGTATCAGGCTCGTTTTTATACGGCCCAAGACGCCTAGTTAAGCCACGCCCCCAAGGGTCTTCAGCAGTGATAAATTTTAGGCCCATAAGTGAAAACTTGACTTAGCTAAAGTTTGTAAGGACCGGTAAATTCTGTGCCAGCTACCGCGGTTAGACAGGGGGTCCAAGTCGATAAGCATCGGTGTAGAGTGTGGTTAGGGGTTGTGATAACTAAAGTTGAACATCTCTTTGGCTGTTATACGCACTTGGAAGATGGAAACACAATTACGAAAGTGGCTTTACTTAAACCTGAGTCCACGACAGTCAAGGAACAAACTGGGATTAGATACCCCATTATGCTTGACCGTAAACTTTAATATTAGCGTACTTTAATATTCACCGGGGGACTATGGGCATCAGCCTAAAACCCAAAGGATTTGGCGGTATTTCAGACCCGTCTAGAGGAGCCTGTTCTATAATCGATAATCCCCGTTCAACCTCACCATCTCTTGTCAATTCAGCCTATATACCGCCGTCGCCAATTTACCCTGTAAAGGATTTAAAGTAAGTAAAAGGGGCACTGCCCAGAACGTCAGGTCAAGGTGTAGCAGATGAGATGGAAAGAAATTGGCTACATTCCCTATTATTTAGGGTATACGGATGGTATTATTAAATTAATATCTGAAGGCGGATTTAGCAGTAAGGGAGAAGTAGAGCGTCTGTCTGAAGCTGGCTCTGAAATGAGTACACACTGCCCGTCATTCTCTCTTAGTTTACTACCTAAAGATAATTAAAAAGTATTTTAACGTAAAGAGAGGAAAGTCGTAACATGGTAAGTGTACTGGAAAGTGCACTTGGATCAACCAGAGCGTGGCTAAAATAAAGCATTTCTCTTACACTGAAAAGATACTTGTGAAAATCAGGTCGCTCTGAGCTGATAAGCTAGCTTAATCACTTAGATAAATATAACACAATAGTCTAATAAAACTGAAAATTATAAAATAAAACATTTTCCCTTTTAAGTATGGGCGATAGAAAAGAGAATTTGAGCAATAGGGGAGTACCGTAAGGGAACGTTGAAATAGAAATGAAATAGTTTATTTAGGTTTAGTAAGTAAAGATTTAGCCTTGTACCTTTTGCATCATGGTTTAGCTAGTATATTTAAGCGAAGTGTGTTGTAGTTTAAACCCCCGAAACTGGATGAGCTACTTCGAGTCCGCCTGTTTAAGGGCTAACCCGTTTCTGTTGCAAAAGATTGGGGAGAACTCTGAGTAGAGGTGATAGGCCTACCGAGTCCAGTTATAGCTGGTTGCTTATGAAATGAATAGAAGTTCAGCCTTCTGGCTCTTCAAGTCTTTTATGGTTTACTAATTAAGACTAAAAGAACTAGGAGAGTTAATTGAAGGGGGAACAGCCCCTTTAACTCAGGATACAACTTTTTTAGGTGATTAAGGATTATAAGTTTAAAGGCCGTCTATTTCAGTGGGCTTAAGAGCAGCCATCTGTGAAAAAAGCGTTAAAGCTTAGATAGGTTTAGATCAATTGATTTTATTAATAAGTCCTATTCCCTAGTCATTATTGAGCTATTCCATGTTTTCATGGAAGAGATTATGCTAAAATGAGTAATAAGAAGGGACACCCTTCTCTCTGACACATGTGTACGTCGGCTCGAATTAGTCACCGATAAATAACGAACTCAATAAAAGAGAGAACCAAGGATTAAATAAAGTTACAAGAAAAGTCCTTGCATAAAATCGTTGACCCTACACAGGAGTGTTTAAAGAAAGACTAAAAGGGAGAGAAGGAACTCGGCAAACACTAGCCTCGCCTGTTTACCAAAAACATCGCCTCTTGTTCATATACATATAAGAGGTTCCGCCTGCCCTGTGACCACAAGTTTAACGGCCGCGGTATACTGACCGTGCAAAGGTAGCGTAATCACTTGTCTTTTAAATGGAGACCTGTATGAATGGCATAACGAGGGCTAAACTGTCTCCTCTCCCCTGTCAATGAAATTAATCTCCCCGTGCAGAAGCGGGGATATCGTTATAAGACGAGAAGACCCCATGGAGCTTTAGGCACCTAGAAAACTCATATAGAATAACTACTATACTAGAAAGAAATTGTCTTTTTCTACTGCTTTTGGTTGGGGCGACCAAGGAGGAAAAACAAGCCTCCATGTGGAATGAGAGTATTTCTCTTACAGCTATGGCTTACCTGTCTACGCAACAGTATCTGACTTTAGTGATCCGGCTTAAAGGCCGATCAGCGAACCGAGTTACCCTGGGGATAACAGCGCAATCCTTTCCAAGAGTTCTTATCGACGAAGGGGTTTACGACCTCGATGTTGGATCAGGACATCCTGATGGTGTAGCCGCTATTAAGGGTTCGTTTGTTCAACGATTAAAGTCCTACGTGATCTGAGTTCAGACCGGAGTAATCCAGGTCAGTTTCTATCTATAAAGTGATCTATCCTAGTACGAAAGGACCGGAGAGAAGAGGCCTCTGCATGAAGTAAGCCTAACCCCCAATCAATGAAGTCAACTAAAATGGGAAGGGGGCATATTTAGACTTGTCATAGATAATGGCAGGGAAGTGATGTGTACGATCAAGAGGTTGTATAGAATATTGGCTTGATGCCAACTTAAAGAGGTCAAACTCTATACTTCCCTACAATAAGGGCGTAATTGAGCCCAGGCCCTTTCTTTTAGTGGTTTCCATATTAGAGTTAAGGCTGGC